ACATGAAATTTTACCTAACTCCGTGTATGAAATACCTATTATGTTATGAAAAGAGGAATAAATCCAATTTTATACTAAAATTGGAATTTGCAACAAAACAAACAGATAGAATCTAAATTAGAATATAAGATAAATAGAAACGAATTGAATTGAAAAATTCTACCTAGAACTTCGGGGTTTTTTTTTTTAGGAATATCAAAACAAAAAATGGATTCCTTTTCTACCATTATTATGATATTACATATTCCAATTCGATTGGATACCAGAAAAAAAAAATGAATTCGGGATTTGCTCTGCTCGATGAGATAAAGATCTAATAATCAGAAACAATATAGAATGGATTTTTTTAGCACTTAACCCTTTCAATTATTCAAAAAAGAATTCGAATTCGCAGAGAAGAGAGATATTTTTACCCATTTTTTTTAGAATTTGAGAATACGATTGGAGTGCGTAAGTAATAAGGCTTGTATTTATTAAACATGCGCAGATCTAACTCCACTATATATATCCATATAGATAACTATATGTCTCTTACTTTATTGTAGTCCTATTCGTTCGGGACAGCACATGCCGTGTTAATTTTATATTTTCTATTCAATCTATTTAATGAAAAATTGTAAAAAAAAAAAAAGGAAGCACGAGAATTTCTTCAAAATTCCCTTTCTTTAGTATAGGTATTATATACGGATAAGATACCCGATTAGATAATATCTGTGTAACAATTCAAACTTATGTTCTAGGGTTTACACATATTGACAGTTGCTGTTATAATGGAAATGTAGAAGGATTTTTTTTTCAATAAAAAAAAGCAATATTGATTGGTTATGTATCAATTTCGATTTTCTTATCTCATTAAGAAAAAACCGTTTTAGATTCCAATTCAAGAATCGTTCAGCAATTAATAGTTAACGGTTCCGATTTGTCCCGAAATTTTTGCTTTTGTGACTGAAGGTGTACGTTTGTTTTTTCAATAGAAAAGGGCAGAGGAGCTCTTTGAAGAATGGAATGGGATTAAAGAAAACGGAATTTAAGATACAAACACGTAAAATAAAAAAAAATAAGTTTAGAACCCCCCCTTTTTTTTGGGGGGGGTATTCTCATATATTTTTTTATAGCGTTTTGGCGGCATGGCCGAGTGGTAAGGCGGGGGACTGCAAATCCTTTTTCCCCAGTTCAAATCCGGGTGTCGCCTGATCGACAAGAGAATTGAAATAGTGTATTCCGTTTTGTTGATAGAAAACTTTCGTTTTTTTCCAGCAGAAGCAAGCGGGGAAAAGGACTCTTGAGACTTTTTTGATTCTAAATTCTAAGCATCGGGAGGCTTGTTCTCTAAAATGCTGTAAATCTTTTCGTCTCGGATTCAAAGAAAGATTCTAGTAGTGAAAAGGAATCAATAAATCTTGAAATGATAGTCTTTTCATTCCACTACTAATGTAGTGTCCGTCTACTGACTGGGTCTTGAATTAGATTGGATAGGGATAGGTCGGACAAGGAATCTAATTCCATTTTTAGTTGGGGAAGGGGCGGAAGAAAAACCTTGTATACAGACTCATGTAAAGTATATGCGCGCTTCCCCATTTATTCAATATTAGTTAGATTAGTTAGATTAAATAGCTAATTGGCTTTCTTTTTTTAAATAAAAACTAATTAAAATTAAATAGTTTTTATTTAAATAGTTCTATTTTCATATTTTTTTTGAATATTCTTACTTATTTTTATTAATTAATGTTCTTGATTTAATATAATATATCTTGATTTAATATAATATATATTTTTTTTTTTCTAAAAAAATTCATTCTTATTATTTCTATTTCCATTAGAATATAAAATAAAATCTTTCTTTTCGTCTGTCTAGTCAAAGAATTTTATAGTCAAAGAATTGAATAGGCTGTCTTCCGATTGTTTTAGAGAACGAACCGGGAGACGGTAAGGATTAGATCAAATGGAAATAAGAGATGGAAATAAGAATATGAGTATGTAAAGTAATCTGTCTTGATTCTACATTCTTTTACTTTTTACTTAATGATAATGAAATTACTTACTTAATGAAATTACTTAATGGGGGGAAACAAAATAAAACATAGGTCTTATTATTCCTACCTGTTAGTAATATTCATTCCCTTACTACTTCACTACTTCCAAAGATGTCTCCGGATATTTTGTTTATGCTTAATGTTTTGCCATTCTACTAGAAATCCAATTAGAACTTCTTAGATGTTCTAATTGGATTTATTGGATTGTTTTGTCAATGGTGTTAGCCCAGAATCCCTTTTTTGACTCTGTACCAGCGATTCCACTATTATTATATATTATAGTATTATTAGTGAATAATACAAAAAAATAAAAAATACAAGAAAAATTAGTGAACAATAATGAAAAAATTTCTTCATATTGATAGAGATAGGAGACAAAATTTACATGGATATAGTAAGTCTTGCTTGGGCTGCTTTAATGGTAGTTTTTTCATTTTCCCTTTCCCTCGTAGTATGGGGGAGAAGTGGACTCTAAGGGTACTACTTATTGAGTTAAGGGATCAAAGTATCAATTGTTTTTTTTTTTTATAACTGGGTTCTTCCATTTTTTAACTATTGAATTTAAGTATTTAATTTTAAGTATTTAATTAATGCTAATTTCATTTTTAGTATTTAATTAATACTAATTAATTAAATTCAAATATATCTGCATTTCGGAATTCTATTGTATTCTAGTAGTGTAATGTATTCTATGGATAATATAGAAATAGAAAATACTCTTTCAATCAAACAAATATTTGAATTATTCCCATGTTCGTATTTTGAAAGTCAAGGGAATACAAATAATAGGAAATTTACTCCCCGAATTCTTATTAAGATTTCTATTTCGATGAACTGGCTCTTACCAAAGTTATATATGGAAAATGAGGAATCGCGTAACTCCCCACTCCTACTTTATTCTTTTTGTCCCCTCCTTTTCTTTTTTTTTTAATATGATATAATACCGGGATTGTGAAAATAATAAGAAATATAAAAATTAGAATCGGAAGAATAAGAGTTGCTTTTTGATTATTTCAGATTGATTGGAACCAATACAAATCAAATAGATGAAACAAAGAACAAAATTGGGACGCTATGCTATGTACATTACATATATGTAATTGAGATTCTATATATGAATATCAAGATACATATTGTAGATTGATCCATATTAAACCTCTATTTTTCTAGAGTAAAACTTTAATATACTACAATAATAGATAGATAGTATAGTAGAAAGAAATAGATTTGATTTCTTTCTACCATACTATCCGGATTTCATAGAATTCCGCTGATTGTAGTCCGATCATTTCATTTAAGACTAAGACCCTAAATTGAAATCCTTTTTCATTTTTTTTTATTCAATCATTGTTTTCATTTTTTTTATTCAATCACTGTATTGATAAGAATTAAGAAGTCATGTTGTTTAAGTAAAATTAGTCACTTTGACTTACCGTTTTTACGTAAATTATAAGTAAAAAAGCAGTAGGAACTAGAATGAACAGTGCAGTAGCAATAAATGCGAGAATATTTACTTCCATAATCTCTATGTTTTATTTCTCTTTAATTTTCAATAAATAATTCGGGATTTAATCCCATAGAGATGATAAATCTTTCGTCGGTAAATTCAATGGTATAAATTACATCTTAATGATATGAAATCGGATCAATATCACGAATAACAATATCTGAGCTATCAAATAAATTCATCGTCGAGAATTAAATAGTATAACATAGGAAGATCTTTTATCCATACCAAATTAAAAAATGATATTTCTGATGCAATCCAAAATTCCTTTTCCTTTTTTCTTTTTTTTTTTTAGTTTAAGGTAAAGGTTCCGACGAAGAAATAAAAAAAAAAAAGAGGAATCCCTGTTAGGAATGATATTTTGTTATTTTTATTCCCTTTCACACACGAAATGAATTGATGTCTTTTTTTATTGGATTTGTATCCATCGGGACTGACGGGGCTCGAACCCGCAGCTTCCGCCTTGACAGGGCGGTGCTCTGACCAATTGAACTACAATCCCAGGGAAAAAAGCGTAAAGCATACATATTCTTACGATTTCATTCAAACCATTTCCCTTTCTATTTTAGATTCGAACCGTTGTGCTGTAACTGACAGAGGCGGACTTATTTATATATTCATAAAAATATCTATTATTTATATATTTATATATTGATATCTATATAGATATTATATAGATATGCATTTTATCGAGATCGACACGGATTACTCGTAATCCGTTCGTTATTGCTAAATCGATTGAAAAATGAATCAATGAAAATAAAGAAAATAAAAAAGACTCTTTTTTATTTACTTTAACTTTTAATTAATCATTTCCTTAGCTTTATACGGAAAAAAGAAATAACGTTAGGGATGTATCATATTTGGATTCTTCCGTATCAGAACACATCAGTCATTTCCGGAGAACAACAAATGGGTTATATCATTTCATGGTGGATCGGCAAATTAAATTATTGGGCCGAGCTGGATTTGAACCAGCGTAGACATATTGCCAACGAATTTACAGTCCGTCCCCATTAACCGCTCGGGCATCGACCCAGGAAGAAAAAATGGGAGTCTTTATTGATAATCCATGATCAACTTCCTTTCGTAGTACCCTACCCCCAGGGGAAGTCGAATCCCCGCTGCCTCCTTGAAAGAGAGATGTCCTGAACCACTAGACGATGGGGGCATACTTGCCCGACCGCCATTATACTACGTTCATAGTATGAACAGTTTTTTGAAATTGTCAATATAATGGAATGATATGATTCGATCAAAAGGATCTTTCCATCTTTCATAATTCCATACCATAGAATCTTTTGATTCATCATTTAGATTTCGAAATTGTTCATTCCAATCATCTATAATAAAAAAAAATAGAAAAAAGATAAGTAACGGGAAAGAAAGCAAAAGAAAGATAGGATCCTTTCAGGGAATGATTGGTTTGCTGGAAAGGGCGAGGTGTTAAAACTTCATTT